GATACTTTGATTTCTTACGTTTCAACAAGCATGGTCATACGAATCATACATGCTAGTTCTAAATTAGTGAATATATTGTAGATATCTGTCTTTATTTATATCATTAATACTATTTATTCAACAAATTCGATTGATTGATACGAGTTGATTTTCTGTTACGATGGATCGATGAAACAATAGCCGGCCCAATAGCTGCTTCAGCGGCTGCAATAGCTATAACAAAAATCGAGAAAATATCTCCTTTTAATTGACGACTATCAAACAAATCAGAAAATGTTACGAGATTTATATTAACCGCATTTAGTATAAGTTCAAGACACATAAGTGCTCTAACCATGTTTCGACTTGTGATCAATCCATAAATACCGATAGAAAATAAATAGGCACTCAAAATAAGTACATGTTCGGTCATCATTGACCAACCCCTCATCAATCTTGATTCATTTCAATATGAACAACAATTTCACCGATTTGATTAGAATATAAATTAAGTACGAAACAAAGTAAGGTATTAGTAATGGATCGAACTAAACCCCTTTCAATTTCATATATGAACAATAGAATATGAAAATGGAACTGAAGGAAAATGGATGTGATAACATAGAACAAAACAAGACTTTATTTATTTTTTTATTTTATTTTGGATCTAAGTATTTATTACTTAATTACTTTACTGCCGGGCCATAGCAATTGCACCTATCAAAGCAACTAAAAGAATTATCGAAATGAGTTCAAATGGAAGGTAAAAATCTGTTGATAAATGAATCCCAATTTGTTGAACGTTACTTGTTAGGTCCTGCTCTATAATCTGATTTGATCTTGTAGTCCAAACAATCCCGTACCACGACGTATCCGAGATAGTAGTAATTAGTGAAAAAAGAATACTTGTACAAACCAGTGAAGTGACCCCATCCCCAACGGTCCAAAGATAGAAATCGTTGTAATATTCTGAACCATTCATGAACATCACAGCAAATAGGATTAAAACATTTACAGCTCCTACGTAAATAAGGAGCTGTGCAGCAGCTACAAAATAGGAGTTAGATGGAATATGGAATAAGGATATACAAACAAGAACCAGTCCCAATGAAAAAGCAGAATAAATTGGGTTGGTAAGTAAGACCACCCCCAGACCTCCTAATATAAGACCTGATCCCAGAAATACTAAAAGAATATCATGTATTGGTCCAGGTAAATCCATTATGTGTAAAAAAAGAGATAAATAAATCGAAATATTTCATAAACTTACTAACCGATCCAAGAAAAAAGAGGTTACCTTATTTTTTTCTTGTATATGATACGTTCCTAATTGAATCCTAAAGGGGTGTAGATTTATATAGATACAGTTATTGGATCAATCCCGCTACTGTATCTGAAAGAGTAGTTCGGAATTGTATATTTTGAAATCATCACAGATCTATGAATCCATTCTAAATCAAAATCAAGCCTTGATTCTCACCAATCAATAGTTATTTACTGACCTAGTAAAATGAAAGAAGCCTCACTCCTTTACTTTAGATCAAAACGGAATCTTAGTAATTGGTAATCGTTTTTGAATCAAGAGGTTTACCCCTGATTATTTTGATTGGAGTCGAATTCGTAATTGTTCGAATTGTGTAATCTCCAATTACTGACATTGGTAACCGGCCCAAAGCAATTTGATTATAATTCAATTCGTGACGATCATAAGTAGAAAGTTCATATTCTTCAGTCATTGATAAACAGTTTGTTGGACAATACTCGACACAATTACCACAAAATATACAGATTCCAAAATCAATACTATAATTAAGCAATCGTTTCTTTCTAATATCCGTTTCCAATCTCCAATGAACAACGGGTAGATCTATGGGGCATACCCGAACACATACTTCACAAGCAATGCATTTATCAAATTCAAAATGGATTCGACCACGAAAACGCTCCGATGTGATCGATTTTTCATAAGGATATTGAATAGTCACAGGTAAACGATTCACGTGAGATAAGGTAATCATGAAACTTTGACCAATATACCTTGCAGCTCGTATTGTCTGTTGACCATAATTCATGAACCCAGTCACCATAGGGAACATATCGTGGATATCCATGAATAGTTTGATGTTTCTTTCTCTTGCTCTAGATAGGTTATGAATCTAGAATATCATATTTTGTTATAGCGAAACGAGTTGGGAAGAAGTTGTTAATAATAGATTACCTAGAGAAATAGGTAAAAGAAATTTCCACCCAAGGTTTAATAGCTGGTCCATTCTCATCCTAGGTAAAGTCCATCTTGTTGTGATAGGAATGAACAGGAACAAATAAGCTTTAGCTAATGTAATAAGGATACCAATTGTCATTCCAAAGACTCCACCTGTTTTATTTATTCCAAAAGGTTCAGAAATGAATATGTACGGAATAGAGAAATTCCACCCGCCCAAGTAAAGAACTGTTACAAATAATGAAGAAACTAGTAGATTTAGGTAAGAAGCAACGTAAAATAAACCAGATTTAATACCTGAATATTCGGTTTGATAACCTGCTACTAATTCCTCCTCTGCTTCTGGTAAATCAAAAGGTAATCTTTCACATTCCGCTAGGGAAGAAATTAGAAAAACTATAAACCCTATAGGTTGACGCCACAGATTCCACCCCCAAAACCCATATTTTGACTGTGCCTCAACTATATCAACTGTACTTGAACTGTTAGATAATCATAGTCGATGATAACATCACTATTCCCATCGCTATTCCAGAACCGCACATGAAACCTCAGCTTCATACGGCTCCTCGATGGCCACAAATAAATCTAAGGACTGGTTCATTATTACCTCGGCATGTTTGTAGTGTAGATTAGAGTAAAGATGTATCGAAGAGTCCCGAATTAGACCAATGGAATTCCGTCCGCCATAATAAAAAAAAAAAGTGCTTCCGAATTGATCTCATCCTTTATTTTCTAATTAGACTTAGAATTCTTTTAGTTCAGTAATAACTTAATCCTTCAATAAAATACTCGTTGTTTCAATAGATATTTCGACCCATACTTTTCGTACGAAAAATAATTAGACACTAATTCATAAGTTATAGTTGATAAATCGTTATAAGAATTCTATCCGTATGAATATGGATAGGATTGAGGAAAGAAAGAATAAACAAAGATCTCTTATTATTCAGTTTTCCTATTGCATTCCATTTCTTTCGTTCCTGTTCTTCTTTCTCACTCAGAAGGGGGGTTTCTAAAAAATCAAATCAAAGGATTACTTCGTTCTCGACAGTCATTTATTTAATCAGTGGATAGAAGCATACTCTGGATCGGAATCGTGAGGAAGTACTGCTTGATCATTTCTACGAACTTAAAGCCCTCATTATGATTCCTTTTATGTTATGCAGAAATATCCCTTTGGATACCTTACATTATCTTCATCACTAATCCTTTGTGTATCTTTGTGTTCCTAACCGTCCACTCATTTTTGATTGATCCCCGATATGGTAATACATACAACATACACAACATACAACAACATACAATACAATAGTAGAAACTCCATACAGTTGATCTTTTGCACCCGCTTCAAGTCATGATGACTAATCAACCAATCTTGGGGTAAACAGTTTCGACCGCTTATGTTTACTTCCACTTTACTCTCGTACATAGGGAATGAGAATCAATCTTCTTACTGCAAATTCATAAGCTGTTTTGTTTCACTCATATAACTATCTGGTTTAACTCATCGACCCGAATGATGAATAAAAAGAGAAAGGTATCTATTCAACACATCCAACCCCTTTCCTGGAAATAAAGGAAAGGGGTAAAGGTTCATGTTCCAACGAATCACACGTAGAGATATTGATAACACACACGGAGTTAATGGTATTTCATAACTAATAGATTGAGCAGCAGCTCGTAGACCACCTGAAAAGGAATATTTATTATTCGATCCATATCCTGACATAAGAAGTCCAATAGGAGCAATACTGGAAATAGCGATCCATAAAAAAACGCCTATACTGAGATCGGCTAGAACAAGGCGATAGCCAAAAGGAATTACTAAATAGCTTAGTAGAATTGATATGACCGCTATAGATGGCCCCATACTGAATAAACGAACATCTCCTCTAGATGGGAGAAGATCCTCTTTCAAAAGTAGTTTGGTCCCATCTGCTAGAGCTTGAAGAATTCCCAAGGGTCCGGCATATTCAGGCCCGATACGTTGTTGTATCCCTGCAGATATTTCTCTTTCTAACCACACAATCACGAGTACGCCTATTGTGATTCCCGATACAGGAGTAAAAATAGGGACAAGCAGCCATAAGAGGTCTATGACCTCTTTTAAGGATTCCGATCTGGAAAAAGAATTGATAGCTTGTACTTCTGTCGTATCAATTATCATTTCAACGATCAACTTCTCCCATAATGATATCTATACTACCTAGTATCGTCATGATATCAGCCAATTTCATTCTTTTAACTAGCTGAGGAAGAATTTGCAAATTGATGAAACCAGGTGGACGAATTTTCCATCTCCAGGGAAAAACACTATTATCCCCTATCAGAAAAATTCCCAATTCTCCCTTTGGGGCTTCTACTCTCACATAAAGTTCTTGTTTCGACAATTCAAAAGTGGGAGAAGGCTTTTTACTAATGAATCGATATTCAAAACCATTCCATTCGGAATCACTTGCTCTATCAAAGCGTCGAACTTCTAAGTTCTCATAGGGCCCCCCCGGAATTCCTTCTAGAGCCTGTTGAATAATTTTTATGGATTCCGTCATTTCATTGATTCGTACTAAATAACGAGCTAATGAGTCTCCTTCTTTTTGCCACTGGACTTCCCAATCGAATTCATCGTAACACTCATAATGATCAACTTTACGAAGATCCCATTGGATTCCGGAAGCTCGTAGCATTGGTCCCGATAAACCCCAATTTATTGCTTCCTCCCCACCAATAATGCCCACCCCTTCAACTCGTTCCAAAAAAATGGGATTTTGCGTAATAAGCTTTTGATATTCAACAATTCCTGTTAAAGAATAATCGCAGAAATCCAAACATTTATCTATCCAGCCATGAGGTAGATCAGCAGCGACTCCCCCGATACGGAAATAATTATGCATCATTCGCATACCTGTGGCAGCTTCGAATAGGTCATATAGCAATTCTCTTTCTCTGAAAATATAGAAGAAGGGAGTCTGTGAACCGATATCTGCCATAAAAGGTCCAAGCCATAATAAATGAGAAGCTATACGACTCAGCTCCAGCATAATTACTCTGATATAGCTGGCTCTTTTGGGTACTTGAATATTTCCTAATTGTTCTGGTGCATTTACCGTTATTGCCTCTGTGAACATAGTAGCTAAATAATCCCAACGTGTTACATAAGGAAGATATTGTATAATTGTTCGGTTTTCCGCAATTTTTTCCATCCCTCTGTGTAAATAACCCAATACGGGTTCGCAGTCAATAACATCTTCACCATCTAGAGTAACGATAAGTCGAAGAACACCATGCATTGATGGGTGGTGAGGACCCATATTAACTATCATGAGGTCTTTTCTTGTAGCCGGTACATTCATATGTTTTCTTCTCCGATCCATTATTCTATGAATTGCCGAAAACGAAATAAATGAGGTTCATCAAAACTCAAGATCTAATAAACCAAAGAATTCAAACAATCTTCAAATTAACGAGTTTTTGGTTCCCGAATATCTAATTGATCAATTAATTTTTTATAACGCACTCTATTTTTCTTTGACAAATAAGCCAGCAGCCGTTGACGTTTTCCCAGAATTTTCCGCAAACCTATCTGAGATAAATAATCTTTTCTGTGCAATTCAAAATGTGAAGTAAGTCTCTGTATCTTATTGGTGAAACTGATTACTTGAAATTCAACAGATCCTTTGTTTTTTTCTTCTTTCGGAATAACTGAGATGAATGAATTTTTGACCATAACCATAAAAATAAAATTTCTCTCTTTTTTTTTTTTTCCACAGATATGGATTTTACCAATCAGGAATAATAAAAATGCCAGTTATTTTGATCTGATACACCCAATAATCTGGATTTATTCATATATTACTTTATTCTATCAAATCAAATCAAAATTAAATTCAAATGAATTGTAAGTACAATTTTGAATTTGATTCGATAGAAAGGCAATTTCTGTACCCACAAAAGAAAATGATTTTGACCTAAGAAGATTCTGCCGAATCATTTCTAGATTCAATCCAATTGAGACGTTATTGAATTTGAATCGGTATCATGTATTAGAATGTAACACAGCGTGTGTGTACATTCATATACCGGATCCGACACCTGATATATAGGAAATGTACCAACCATCAACTAATTCCGAATCGTGAATACATATGTATCCTTGACATACTGAAACGGCTGCCATTATTGGTATCAAACCAGTAGCGATTCATACAAGCTAAATCCTCTAATCGATAATTGGGCCAAAGAAACAATTTGAATTGAATGAATTTATTTATATCTGTATCAATATGCTTGTCCTCATCCAAAAATTGCCCCCAGTTCCTTACATTGTTGTCATTGAAAAATACCGGATTTCTATCCATAACATTCCTATTTCCGGAATTGAAACAAATTAGAATTCTCAATTCTCTACGACGTCTAGGGGATAGAATATTTTCAGGAACAAGCAAATCATAATGATTTTCGTCTCTATTCACAAGCATCTTTTTATGTTGTACAATGGATCCATTGAAATAATTCTCATCAACATATCTTTTTTCTCGATATCTTCCATTAGTTTGGCATTTATTATTATGGACCAATGAGATACCTATGGTTTGATACATAATAAATTGTCTATCCCATTTTATAGACAGACGTACTGGTTCGAGAATCAATATTCCCTTTTTTATCAATTCTGGAAGAGTTAGATTCGTCTGAATTAACATTACATCCAGGTGCATTTCTCCTCCTTGAATAGAGGATATAGCAATTTCCTTTGCATTTATTAGTCTAAGCAGGAAACAATATACCTTAACATTATTGAAAATTCTGTGATTCAAAGGATCATCCCATCTCAATTGAAAAAGCAAATATTTTTTCAGGAATAACTCTAGTTTTGCTTTCTTGTTACTCTCGGGTTGTCCTTTCTTTTCACGTTTTTGAATGTCTGATTCTGTGTAATCCTTTTCAAAATCTTTTTGTCGTTTTCGTGCGTCTGAGCCAATATTTCCGTGGCCGAGCTGTTCTTTTTCTTCTTGATTTCGATTCTTTAATTCAAGATATTCTTTTTGATTAGATGATATACGAAGATCCTTTTTTTGATTTCCATTAATGTTTTTGTTTTCACTAATGTTTTCGTTTCCATTAAAAATGAAAAGAAGTAATTTGATTGGTATAATCCACGGTTTGATCTTATATGCATCATAAAGTGGCACAAATTCTGAGAAGAACCAAGATTTCGGATTTAATATGGGACGATATAGCATTTCTTTATTCATTCCCATCAAAAAAAAAAGTTTTTTTTGATTGGGTGGGTTGATTTCTTGATGAATCGTGAGATAGAAAAGATCTTTCTTATCAATCATTTGATAATAATCAGTCTCGGTCTTAGTCATTTTATTAATGTTGGTCCCGGTATCCGTATTGGTCCAGGACTCAATATCTATATTCTTTCTAAGAAATAAATCGAAAATTTTCCACTCCAAATATTTTCTATCCGTACTTTTACCCGTACCAATAATATACTCTTCTCCTAGATAATCACTAATAGATATATCCCCCAGTACATAAAATGGTTCAATTTTAGGTGTGTTGTAATTATATGGAATCTCTCGATCCTCGTTTACTTGTAATGAGGATGGATAAATATATGAGTCTTTCCTATCCCCATAATTAATATATTTATATGAAAAAAGATCATATCTGTAGTTTTTTTTTAATTTTTCTTTTTTGCTCGTCAATGAATTCACTTCATAATCATTTTTTTTCTCGTAATGAATGAATTGGGCTTTTTCATATGAATTCTTTTTTGAGTCTTTATTTTGAATCGTACGACGCCGATTGACCCTAGTTCGCCATTTTTGCGGTACTAATTTAGACCACCTAGCCTGAGATAAATTGTATTGATAATGACCCCTTAACCAGTTTTTCCATTCATTCATTCCAGAATTCGGAAGTTTTTTATGCCTTGATTTGGAATCAAATATTCTTCGTGTTCCAAAAAAATTCCTGATTCTATCCTTAAGAATAAGATATGCTTCGCGATATTGAAGTAGAGATCTCAAATGATACTTCTTAATAGCTTGGATTTGTGATAATTTGTAAAATACAGATGCTTGTGAAAAGGAATATAGGTCACCAGAAATCTTTGATTTATTATTACTAATATTAGAAAGAGACTTTTTTATAGTCGAAATAAAGTGAATTTTTTTTTGATTTGTTTCATCAATCCCTTCTTTATTTTTTTCATCATTGTGAATGTATTTATCAATAATCTTTTTTGTTGATTCAAGGAAAAGTTGTACATTGACTCTAGAAATATTAACAGTCCATAGAAAGATATGTATGTATATTCTTTCGTTGAAAAATGTCAAAAAATAGTGCCATTTGCGTATGAATATGAATCTGTTACTTCTTCTTTTTGATATCTGCCAAATATGTTTCTGCGATTCCGATCTTTTATCACCACAACTTGTATCGTTAGGACTAATATTTATATCCGGAGTTAGAAATATTTTTCTTTTGTCTTTTGCACCCCTTTCTATTTGATTTCTGATTAGGGTTATTCTATCGGACAGATCTTTCCTTTTTTTTTCTGTCAGTGAATAATTTGCCCAATCCATGAATCTAATTCGAATGGTCGATTCAGGAACAATTTTATTACTGCTTATGATTATGGAATCTTTTCCATTTTCATTCGGTTCATATACTTTCTTCAATACAAATAAGAAAATTGTATTTACGTTTACAAATTCTTTTATTATTCTTTTTAAAAATAGAACCGTTTTGATAATCCATCTTGTTTTTTCTTTTGAGACCTTTATAAACTGTTTTGTTTTTTTTTTGAAAACTCTTAGAACTAGAAAACATTTTTTTTTCACTTTTCTCTTTTTTTTTTCGAATTCATTATAAATAGGTTCAAAAAAGGAAGGTTGTTGTCGGGCAGAACCAAAAGGTAGTTCGGTTTCCCTTCCCCAGATTGTTAAAAAACAAAAATTTTCCGTTTTCCCTTTCTTTTGGATTGGATCTCTATGATGGGATCCTCGTTTGGATTTGCGCCAGGGTTTCAGACAGAAAGGAAATAGGATTTTTATCTGAATACCATCTGTTAACCAGTTTTTCGGAAATTCTGTTTCTGATAATTGAACACCATTATAGGTGCATTTAACATGCATTTCTCTATTCCACTCCTTCAAATCCTCGTACCACTCGGGGAATTGAAATAAGAGCATACGGCCGAGGTTTTTAGCTATTATCAATGAAGGCAATATGATGTATTTTCTAAGAATCGATTGGGTTACTAACATAGTACCTCTTATTGCTTGAGCAAATATAATAGTATCCCAAGTTTCTGCTATTGCTATCCTTTCATTCTCGTTTTTTTTATCTGCAATTTTTTTTGCCTTTTCTTTTGCCTCTTCCTCCTCAGAATCCGAAATTTTGAATTTCGGTCCTGTATCTATCCAATTTCTAAAAATTAGATTCATTGTTCGGGAGATATCAAAAGAAAAAAAAAAAGTTTTGTCTATTCTGTCCAAAAAAAGCAGGGAATGCACATTCGCTTGAAACATTTCCCAAATAACTATTTTACGTCTTTGAGCGCGCATGGATCCTTTTACTATATCCCGACGAAAATCTGATTGTTGCGAGTAACGTATCAAAGCCAACTCTTCTGCTTGATCACTATTAGTACTGGTACTAGTATGAGTATTGGTATTCTGATCCGGATCCGCCTTATCAGTATAAATTACCACACGTTTGGCTTTTCTTGAACGAATCCCATGATTTTCTGTTGATTCTTCCTCATTTTCCTCCTCCCGCTCT